GCTAGCGTAGCTTAATACAAAGCATAACACTGAAGATGTTAAGATGGGCCCTGAGAAGCTCCGCATGCACAAAGGCATGGTCCCGACCTTACTATCAGCTCTAGCCCGACTTACACATGCAAGTCTCCGCAGCCCCGTGAGTAAGCCCTTAATCCCCTGCCCGGGGACGAGGAGCAGGCATCAGGCACAAATCTTTAGCCCAAGACGCCAGGCCGAGCCACACCCCCAAGGGAATTCAGCAGTGATAAATATTAAGCCATAAGTGAAAACTTGACTCAGTCAGAGCTAAGAGGGCCGGTAAAACTCGTGCCAGCCACCGCGGTTAAACGAGAGGCCCTAGTTGATAATACAACGGCGTAAAGGGTGGTTAAGGATAGTGAAATAATAAAGTCGAATGGCCCTTTGGCTGTCATACGCTTCTAGGAGTCCGAAGCCCAATATACGAAAGTAACTTTAAGAACGCCCACCTGACCCCACGAAAACTGAGAAACAAACTGGGATTAGATACCCCACTATGCTCAGTCATAAACCCAGACGTCCAGCTACAATTAGGCGTCCGCCCGGGTACTACGAGCATTAGCTTGAAACCCAAAGGACCTGACGGTGCCTCAGACCCCCCTAGAGGAGCCTGTTCTAGAACCGATAACCCCCGTTAAACCTCACCGCTTCTAGCCATCCCAGCCTATATACCGCCGTCGTCAGCTTACCCTGTGAAGGCAATAAAAGTAAGCAAAATGGGCACAACCCAGAACGTCAGGTCGAGGTGTAGCGTACGAAGCGGGAAGAAATGGGCTACATTTTCTATTATAGAACACTACGGACATGCAACATGAAATAGTGCTTGAAGGAGGATTTAGTAGTAAAAAGGAAGCAGCGTGTCCTTTTGAACCCGGCTCTGAGACGCGTACACACCGCCCGTCACTCTCCCCTGTCGAAATGCAGTAAAGTTACCTAACACCAAAGCTCTGACAAGGGGAGGCAAGTCGTAACATGGTAAGTGTACCGGAAGGTGCACTTGGATAAAATTCAGGGTGTGGCTGAGCTAGTTAAGCATCTCACTTACACCGAGAAGACATCCATGCAAATTGGATCGCCCTGAGCCAACCAGCTAGCTTAATCACCAGTATAATTCAACAATATCTATAACAAAACAAGACCCAACCCTAAAAACTAAACCATTTTTTTACCTGAGTATGGGAGACAGAAAAGGTTCATCTAAAGCAATAGAAAAAGTACCGCAAGGGAAAGCTGAAAGAGAAGTGAAACAACCCATATAAGCGCTAAAAAACAAAGACTAAACCTTGTACCTTTTGCATCATGATTTAGCCAGTACCCTCAAGCAAAGAGATCTTTAGTTTGATACCCCGAAACCAGGTGAGCTACCCCGAGACAGCCTAAGTAATTTAGGGCTAACCCGTCTCTGTGGCAAAAGAGTGGGAAGAGCTCCGGGTAGAAGTGACAGACCTACCGAACCTGGTGATAGCTGGTTGCCTAAGAAATGAATAGAAGTTCAGCCTCGCACACCCTTAATCAAAAAACACATCGCCAAGACATTATGGAAATATGCGAGAGTTAGTTGAAGGGGGTACAGCCCCTTTAACAAAGGATACAACCTTTACAGGAGGATAAAGATCATAATGAATAAAATATACTGTTCTAGTGGGCCTGAAAGCAGCCATCTAAACAGAAAGCGTTAAAGCTCGGACAGAAAGAAGTTTATTATCCCGATAAAAAATCTTACTCCCCTAACTGTATTAGGCCAACCCATGCCCACATGGGTGAGACTATGCTAAAATGAGTAACAAGAAGACTTGATCTTCTCCCGCCACAAGTGTAAACCAGATCGGACCAACCACTGGAATTTAACGAGCCCAACCAAAGAGGGCATTGTGAATAATAGAAACCTCAAGAAGAACTCACATCTAACTGATCGTTAACCCCACACTGGAGTGGCATTACAAGGGAAAGACTAAAAGAAGGGGAAGGAACTCGGCAAACACAAGCCTCGCCTGTTTACCAAAAACATCGCCTCCTGCAACTTTAAGTATAGGAGGTCCAGCCTGCCCAGTGACTACGGGTTCAACGGCCGCGGTATATTGACCGTGCAAAGGTAGCGCAATCACTTGTCTTTTAAATAGAGACCTGTATGAATGGCTAGACGAGGGCTTAACTGTCTCCCCCCTCCGGTCAGTGAAATTGATCTATCCGTGCAGAAGCGGGTATAACACTACAAGACGAGAAGACCCTTTGGAGCTTAAGGTACAAAATTCAGCCACGTCAAGCAACTCCGTAGAAAGCAGAAACTTAGTGACCATGAAGTTTTACCTTCGGTTGGGGCGACCGCGGAGGAAAAGCAAGCCTCCGAGTGGATTGGGCCAAAACCCCTAAAGCCAAAAGAGACATCTTTAAGCCGCAGAACATCTGACCAATAATGATCCGGCTAAAAAGCCGATCAACGGACCAAGTTACCCTAGGGATAACAGCGCAATCCTCTCCCAGAGCCCATATCGACGAGGGGGTTTACGACCTCGATGTTGGATCAGGACATCCTGGTGGTGCAGCCGCTATTAAGGGTTCGTTTGTTCAACGATTAAAGTCCTACGTGATCTGAGTTCAGACCGGAGCAATCCAGGTCAGTTTCTATCTGTAACGCTACTTTTCCCAGTACGAAAGGATCGGAAAAGAGGGGCCTATACTTACGCATGCCCCACCCCTAATTCATGAAAACAAATAAATTAAATAAGGGAGGGCCAAAACCCCTACCGCCCAAGATAAGGGCATACTGGGGTGGCAGAGCATGGTAAATTGCGTAAGGCCTAAGCCCTTAAAACCAGAGGTTCAAATCCTCTCCCCAGTTCATGCTTAGCACCTTAATAACCCACCTGATTAACCCGCTCGCCTATATTGTTCCCGTCCTATTGGCCGTGGCATTCTTGACCTTACTTGAGCGAAAAGTATTAGGATACATGCAGCTACGGAAAGGACCTAATGTAGTAGGGCCCTATGGTCTACTGCAACCCATTGCCGACGGGGTTAAGCTGTTTATTAAAGAACCCGTTCGCCCGTCCACATCATCCCCATTCTTATTTTTGGCAACCCCCATTCTTGCACTAACCCTTGCCCTTATTCTTTGAGCACCTATCCCCATGCCTTACCCGGTCATTAACCTTAACTTAGGTGTTCTATTTATCTTAGCACTATCAAGCCTTGCAGTATATTCTATTCTTGGCTCGGGTTGAGCATCAAATTCAAAATATGCACTCATCGGGGCCCTACGAGCGGTTGCCCAAACAATTTCATACGAAGTAAGCCTTGGGCTCATCCTCCTCTCCGTTATTGTCTTTTCCGGAGGTTACACCCTTCAAACATTTAATACTGCCCAAGAAAGCATCTGACTACTCGTGCCCGCATGGCCACTAGCCGCAATGTGATATATCTCAACTCTTGCAGAGACAAATCGAGCGCCCTTTGACCTAACAGAAGGTGAATCAGAGCTTGTCTCAGGCTTCAATGTAGAGTATGCAGGGGGCCCCTTTGCCCTATTTTTCCTCGCCGAATACGCTAATATCTTGCTGATAAATACCCTCTCCGCCGTACTATTTTTAGGAACATCCTACTTTCCAGCCGTACCCGAACTGACCACAATCGGCCTGATGATCAAGGCCGCGCTCTTGTCTGTAGTCTTCCTATGAGTGCGAGCCTCCTACCCACGGTTCCGATATGACCAACTCATGCACTTAGTATGAAAAAACTTCCTTCCCCTAACATTAGCCCTAGTACTATGACATGTGTCCCTCCCAATTGCACTGGCGGGTCTTCCCCCACAGCTGTAATCCAGGAACTGTGCCCGAGTGCTTAGGGGCCACTTTGATAGAGTGGCTTACAGGGGCTAAAATCCCCTCAGTTCTTAGAAAGAAGGGGGTCGAACCCATGCCCAAGAGATCAAAACTCTTAGTGCTTCCTCTACACCACTTTCTATGATGGGGTCAGCTAAACAAGCTTTCGGGCCCATACCCCGAACATGACGGTTAAAATCCCTCCTCCATCAATGAACCCTTACGTATTAGCCACACTTTTATCCAGCCTTGGCCTGGGGACCACTCTTACCTTTGCCAGCTCCCACTGACTGTTGGCCTGAATGGGATTAGAGATTAATACTCTGGCAATTGTTCCTTTGATGGCACAGCATCACCACCCTCGAGCGGTAGAAGCTACCACAAAGTACTTTCTCACGCAGGCCACCGCAGCTGCCGTCATCCTATTTGCAAGCACCACTAATGCATGAGTTACAGGAGAATGGGATATAACTAACATGTCGGACCCAATTGCCACTGCAATAATTCTCGCCGCCCTGGCACTAAAAATTGGACTAGCACCAATACACTTCTGAATGCCTGAAGTACTACAGGGATTAGACTTACTAACAGGGCTAATTCTCTCTACCTGACAGAAACTTGCCCCGCTTGCCTTAATTATCCAAACAGCCCAAGCCTTCGATCCACTCCTCCTCACGGCCCTTGGCCTCATATCTACCCTAGTGGGCGGCTGAGGCGGATTAAACCAAACTCAGCTACGGAAGGTATTGGCCTACTCCTCAATTGCACACATGGGCTGAATAATTGTTGTTCTTCAGTATGCCCCCCAACTTACCCTTCTAGCACTACTAATGTATATTTTAATGACATCCGCAGCGTTCCTAACGCTAAAGCTTTCGTATGCTACGAAGGTTGGCACCCTTGCAACCACCTGATCGAAGAGCCCGCTTCTGACGGCAACAGCCGCTCTAGTATTACTATCTTTAGGGGGACTCCCCCCACTCACCGGATTTATGCCGAAGTGATTGATCTTACAAGAGCTGGCAAAGCAGGGCCTCCCCCTTACTGCAACCGTAATAGCTCTTGCTGCCCTCATTAGCCTATACTTTTATTTGCGACTCTGCTACGCAATAACTCTCACCATCTCCCCTAACACTGTCACTTCATCTACCCCTTGGCGAACTCAAACAACCCAGGCCTCTATTCCCCTGGCCTTGTCTACCGTAATAGCTCTAGGCCTCTTACCTATCACCCCAACTATTATGATACTTGTTATTTAGGGGCTTAGGATAGCATCAGACCGAGAGCCTTCAAAGCTCTAAGCAGAAGTGAAAATCTTCTAGCCCCTGATAAGACCTACAAGAGTTTATCTTGCATCTTCTGAGTGCAAATCAAATGTCTTTGTTAAACTAAGGCCTTTCTAGATGGGAAGGCCTCGATCCTACAAACTCTTAGTTAACAGCTAAGCGCTCAAGCCAGCGAGCATCCATCTACTTTCCCGCCGTTTGCCGGGTAAGGCGGGAAAGCCCCGGCAGGGTATTAGTCTGCATCTCTGGATTTGCAATCCAACGTGATTACTTCACCACGGGGCTTGATAGGAAGAGGACTTAAACCTCTGTCTTCGGGGCTACAACCCACCGCCTGGGCACTCGGCTATCCTACCTGTGGCAATTACACGCTGATTCTTTTCTACAAACCACAAAGACATTGGTACCCTTTATCTAGTATTTGGTGCCTGAGCCGGAATAGTGGGAACCGCTTTAAGCCTCCTTATTCGAGCTGAACTAAGTCAACCTGGCTCACTCCTAGGTGATGACCAAATCTATAATGTTATTGTTACTGCTCACGCCTTTGTAATAATTTTCTTTATAGTAATGCCAATTCTCATCGGTGGATTCGGGAACTGACTTGTACCTCTAATGATTGGGGCACCTGATATAGCATTTCCACGAATAAACAACATGAGCTTCTGACTTCTACCCCCATCATTCCTGTTACTACTAGCCTCTTCTGGTGTTGAAGCCGGGGCTGGAACAGGGTGAACTGTTTACCCCCCACTTGCAGGCAACCTTGCCCACGCAGGAGCGTCAGTAGACCTAACAATTTTCTCTCTTCACCTAGCAGGTGTATCATCAATTCTAGGGGCAGTTAACTTCATCACTACGATTATTAACATGAAACCCCCAGCAATCTCTCAATATCAAACACCCCTATTCGTATGAGCCGTACTTGTAACTGCCGTTCTTCTACTCCTATCACTACCCGTTCTAGCTGCCGGGATTACTATACTTCTTACTGACCGTAATTTAAATACCACATTCTTTGATCCAGCAGGGGGAGGTGATCCTATCCTGTACCAACATTTATTCTGATTCTTTGGTCATCCAGAGGTCTATATTCTTATTTTACCTGGCTTCGGGATTATTTCACATGTTGTAGCCTACTATGCAGGTAAAAAAGAGCCATTCGGCTATATGGGAATAGTTTGAGCTATGATGGCCATTGGCCTCCTAGGGTTCATTGTCTGAGCCCATCATATGTTCACTGTTGGAATGGACGTAGATACCCGTGCCTACTTTACATCTGCAACAATAATTATCGCTATTCCAACCGGTGTAAAAGTATTTAGCTGACTTGCTACACTCCACGGGGGCTCAATCAAATGAGAAACTCCTATACTATGAGCCCTGGGCTTCATCTTCCTCTTCACGGTCGGAGGACTAACAGGAATTGTTCTCGCCAATTCATCACTTGATATTGTTCTCCATGACACATATTATGTCGTTGCCCACTTCCATTACGTTCTATCTATGGGGGCTGTGTTCGCTATTATGGCAGCATTTGTTCATTGATTCCCTCTATTCTCAGGGTATACCCTAAACGATACCTGAACAAAAATCCACTTTGCTGTAATGTTCATTGGTGTTAACCTCACATTCTTCCCACAACATTTCCTAGGTTTAGCAGGAATGCCACGACGATACTCTGATTACCCAGATGCTTATGCCCTGTGAAACACAGTGTCATCCATCGGCTCACTCGTCTCACTAGTAGCGGTAATTATGTTCCTATTTATTTTATGAGAAGCCTTTGCCGCCAAACGAGAAGTGTCTTCAGTAGAACTAACTATAACAAATGTAGAATGACTACACGGCTGCCCTCCACCATACCACACATTCGAGGAACCAGCATTTGTCCAAGTTCAATCAAACTAACGAGAAAGGGAGGAATTGAACCCCCATGTACTGGTTTCAAGCCAGTCACATAACCACTCTGTCACTTTCTTCTAGAGATATTAGTAAAAGATGCATATTACATCACCTTGTCGAGGTGAAATTACAGGTTAAACTCCTGTATATCTTAAATTTAATGGCACACCCCACACAACTAGGATTCCAAGACGCGGCATCACCCGTTATAGAAGAACTTCTTCACTTCCATGACCACGCCCTAATAATTGTATTTTTAATTAGCACAATAGTACTCTACATTATTGTCGCAATAGTTTCAACCAAACTCACCAATAAATATATCTTAGATTCCCAAGAAATCGAGATTGTATGAACGGTTTTACCAGCGGTTATTCTAGTTCTAATCGCTCTTCCTTCCCTTCGAATTTTGTATCTTATAGATGAGGTCAATGATCCCCACTTAACAATTAAAGCTATAGGACACCAATGATATTGAAGCTACGAGTACACGGACTATGAAGATCTAGGATTCGACTCATACATAATCCCCACTCAAGATCTCACACCGGGACAATTCCGACTTCTAGAAACAGACCATCGAATAGTAGTCCCAATAGAGTCACCCATTCGTGTTCTAGTATCCGCCGAAGACGTATTACACTCCTGAGCTATCCCATCTCTTGGTGTAAAAATAGACGCAGTGCCTGGACGATTAAATCAAACTGCCTTTATCGCCTCACGCCCAGGTGTGTTCTACGGACAATGCTCTGAAATCTGTGGAGCCAATCACAGCTTTATGCCTATCGTAGTCGAAGCCGTCCCACTAAAACATTTCGAGAGCTGATCCACACTAATACTAGAAGACGCCTCACTAGGAAGCTAATTATTGGACAAAGCGTTGGCCTTTTAAGCCAAAGTTTGGTGCCTACCGACCACCTCTAGTGAGATGCCTCAACTCAACCCCAACCCCTGATTCGCAATTCTAGTATTTTCATGATTTATCTTCCTTACCATTATCCCAACCAAAATCTTAAATCATTTAACACCTAACGAACCAGCTCCAATAAGCGAAGAAAAGCATAAAACCGACTCCTGAAACTGACCATGATAATAAGCTTCTTCGACCAGTTTGCAAGCCCCTCTTTCCTAGGAATTCCACTTATCGCCATTGCAATCGCACTTCCATGAGTATTGTTTCCAACCCCATCATCCCGGTGAATAAACAGCCGACTCACGACACTTCAGGCGTGATTTATTAACCGCTTCACCAATCAACTACTAATACCTCTAAATGTAGGAGGACATAAGTGAGCCCTAATGTTAACCTCATTAATAGTATTCCTTATTACTATTAACATGTTAGGCCTTCTACCATATACCTTCACCCCTACAACACAACTATCACTAAATATGGGACTTGCTGTACCGCTATGGCTTGCTACAGTTATTATTGGTATACGAAACCAGCCAACAGTTGCCCTTGGACACCTGCTGCCCGAAGGAACCCCCATTCCTTTGATTCCTGTTCTAATTATTATCGAAACAATTAGTCTGTTTATTCGACCGCTAGCCCTTGGAGTTCGACTTACGGCCAACTTAACTGCAGGCCACCTTCTTATCCAACTTATCGCCACAGCCGTATTTGTACTTCTCCCTATGATGCCAACTGTGGCAATCCTTACGGCCGCCGTCCTCTTCCTTTTAACACTCCTAGAGGTTGCAGTAGCAATAATCCAAGCCTACGTATTTGTACTACTCCTAAGCCTTTACATGCAGGAAAACGTTTAATGGCCCACCAAGCACATGCATATCACATGGTTGATCCTAGCCCATGACCACTAACCGGAGCCGTCGGTGCCCTACTAATGACATCCGGCCTAGCAATCTGGTTTCACTTCCACTCGGTAACACTAATAACTCTTGGATTAATTCTGTTACTTCTTACAATGTTTCAGTGATGACGTGATGTTATCCGAGAAGGGACCTTCCAAGGTCACCACACACCCCCAGTACAGAAAGGACTGCGATATGGAATGATCCTATTTATTACCTCTGAAGTGTTCTTCTTCTTAGGCTTCTTTTGAGCCTTCTACCACGCAAGCCTAGCCCCAACACCTGAACTGGGCGGATGCTGACCCCCCACTGGAATCACTACATTAGACCCCTTTGAAGTACCACTCCTTAATACAGCTGTGTTACTAGCATCCGGGGTAACAGTTACATGAGCTCACCATAGTATTATGGAAGGTGAACGAAAGCAAGCCATTCAATCCCTTGCTCTTACAATTCTGCTAGGGTTCTATTTCACTGCTCTCCAAGCAATAGAATACTATGAAGCACCTTTTACAATTGCAGACGGAGTGTACGGCTCAACATTCTTTGTAGCCACAGGATTCCACGGATTACATGTCATTATTGGCTCAACCTTCTTAGCCGTCTGTCTTCTCCGCCAAGTCCAATACCACTTTACATCTGAACATCACTTCGGCTTTGAAGCCGCTGCTTGATACTGACACTTTGTAGACGTAGTGTGATTGTTCCTTTACGTGTCAATCTACTGATGAGGCTCATATCTTTCTAGTATTAAAGTTTGTACAAGTGACTTCCAATCATTTAGTCTTGGTTAGACCCCAAGGAAAGATAATGAACTTAATTACAACTATTTTTATTATTGCCGTAGTACTATCGTCAGTCCTGGCAATTGTATCTTTCTGATTGCCCCAGATGAACCCGGATGCGGAAAAACTCTCCCCCTATGAGTGCGGATTTGACCCATTAGGATCAGCCCGGCTACCATTTTCATTACGTTTCTTTCTAGTAGCTATTCTATTCCTTTTATTTGATCTAGAAATTGCCCTCCTTCTCCCACTACCATGAGGAGATCAACTCCACAGCCCAACCGGGACATTCTTTTGAGCCACCACAGTCCTAATCCTTCTAACCCTCGGATTAATCTATGAGTGAACCCAAGGGGGCCTAGAATGAGCAGAATAGGGGGCTAGTCTAAAAAAGACCTCTGATTTCGGCTCAGAAAATTGTGGTTCAAGTCCACGGCCCCCTTATGACACCAGTACACTTTAGCTTTACCTCAGCATTTATTTTAGGACTCATAGGATTAGCATTCCATCGTACGCATCTACTTTCCGCCTTACTATGTTTAGAAGGCATAATACTGTCCCTATTTATTGCACTAGCCCTATGAACACTACAATTTGAATCAACAAGCTTCTCTACTGCACCCATGTTACTGCTAGCTTTTTCCGCTTGTGAAGCAAGTACAGGCCTCGCACTCTTAGTAGCCACAGCCCGGACTCACGGTACCGACCGTCTGCAAAACCTTAATCTTCTACAATGCTAAAAGTCTTAATCCCCACAATTATAATATTCCCAACAATTTGACTGACCACCCCTAAATGGTTGTGAACAGTTACCGCTACCCACGGCCTCTTAATTGCCCTTACAAGCCTCACATGATTCGGCTGGACTTCCGAGGCTGGATGAGCTTCATCCAATGCCTATTTAGCCACAGACCCCCTCTCAACTCCTCTTTTAGTTCTAACATGTTGACTCCTGCCCTTAATAATCTTGGCTAGTCAAAACCATATTAACCCCGAGCCCATTGCACGTCAACGCCTATACATCACCCTTCTCACTTCACTCCAGGCTTTTTTGATTATAGCCTTCGGGGCCACAGAAATCATCATGTTTTATATTATATTTGAGGCCACTCTTATCCCCACCCTGATTATTATCACTCGCTGGGGTAATCAAACCGAACGCCTCAACGCGGGTACTTATTTTTTGTTCTACACCCTAGCCGGATCTTTACCTCTCTTAGTAGCCCTGCTCCTCCTCCAACAGTCCACAGGGACTTTGTCCCTACTTATTATCCAATACACCCCTCCTATGCTAATAAGCTCATGAAGTCACAAAATCTGGTGGGCAGGTTGCTTAATCGCCTTCTTAGTGAAAATACCTCTTTATGGCGTACATCTGTGACTACCAAAAGCACACGTAGAAGCCCCAGTTGCAGGATCTATGGTTCTAGCAGCAATTCTACTAAAACTCGGTGGATATGGTATGATGCGGATAATGATAATGCTAGACCCCCTCTCTAAAGAGCTTATTTACCCATTTATTGTTTTAGCACTTTGGGGCATCATTATGACCGGGTCTATTTGTCTTCGCCAAACTGATCTTAAATCACTGATTGCCTATTCCTCTGTAAGTCATATAGGCCTTGTAGCAGGAGGAATTCTAATCCAAACTCCCTGAGGATTTTCGGGAGCAATTATCCTCATAATTGCCCACGGCCTGGTATCCTCTATACTGTTCTGTCTGGCTAACACAGCCTATGAACGAACCCACAGTCGAACTATAGTTCTCGCTCGAGGCTTACAAGTAATTTTTCCCTTGACAGCCGTCTGATGATTCATCGCAAATCTAGCCAACCTAGCACTACCTCCACTTCCCAATCTTATAGGAGAACTTATGATTATTACAACCCTCTTTAGCTGATCCCCCTGAACTATCGCACTCACTGGATTAGGGACATTAATCACTGCAGCCTATTCCCTCTATATGTTCTTAATATCTCAACGTGGCCCAACACCACATCACATCGTGAAGCTCTCACCATTCCACACCCGAGAACACCTACTAATGGCTCTTCACCTTATTCCGGTAATTCTCCTTGTGACAAAGCCAGAACTTATGTGAGGCTGATGTTACTAGTAAGTATAGTTTAACCAAAACATCAGATTGTGATTCTGAAAACAGGGGTTGAAACCCCCTTACTCACCAAGGAAGGACAGAAATCAATAAGTGCTGCTAATACTTATGCCCCGAGGTTAAAGTCCTCGGCTTCTTTACGCTTCTGAAGGATAACAGCTCATCCGTTGGTCTTAGGAACCAAAAACTCTTGGTGCAAATCCAAGCGGAAGCTATGACCTCAACAGCCTTAGTCATATCCTCTTCATTCCTTTTAATCATTACGATCCTTGTCTTGCCCCTGCTCATGACGCTAAGCCCAAACCCGCAAGAGCCCAACTGAGCGGACACCCACGTGAAAACTGCCGTTAGTACTGCATTCTTCGTAAGCCTGTTACCACTTATAATCTACCTGGCACAAGGAGCGGAAAACATCACCACAAACTGACAGTGAATAAATACACAAATGTTCGACGCAAATATTAGCTTTAAGTTTGATCACTACTCCCTTATCTTCACCCCTATCGCCCTTTTCGTGACCTGATCCATCTTAGAGTTTGCACTATGATATATACACTCTGACCCCAACATAAACCGATTCTTCAAATATTTACTGCTGTTCTTAGTAGCTATAATCATTCTTGTTACAGCGAACAATTTATTTCAGTTATTCATTGGCTGGGAAGGAGTTGGTATTATATCTTTTTTACTCATTGGCTGGTGGCACGGACGAGCAGACGCTAATACCGCAAGCCTCCAAGCAGTAATTTACAACCGTGTAGGAGATATCGGACTAATTCTAGCTATAGCCTGATTTGCTATGAATCTCAATTCTTGAGAGATACAACAAGTTTTTGCTTTGTCAAAAAACTACGACATGACAACCCCATTAATTGCACTCATCCTCGCAGCAGCGGGAAAGTCAGCCCAGTTTGGTCTACACCCATGACTTCCATCGGCCATAGAGGGCCCGACGCCAGTTTCTGCACTGCTCCACTCTAGCACTATGGTCGTTGCAGGTATCTTCCTCTTGATTCGCCTACACCCCTTAATGGAGAACAATGAACTAGCGTTGTCGGGCTGCTTGTGTTTAGGAGCACTTACTACCCTGTATACAGCTACTTGCGCACTCACCCAGAATGACATCAAAAAAATCGTCGCTTTCTCAACATCTAGTCAGCTTGGACTAATAATGGTCACGATCGGGCTAAACCAACCACAACTAGCGTTCCTTCACATCTGTACACACGCGTTCTTCAAAGCTATACTCTTCCTCTGCTCAGGCTCTATTATCCATAGCCTAAATGATGAGCAAGACATTCGGAAGATAGGCGGCCTCCACAAACTCTTACCTATTACCTCAACCTGCCTTACGATCGGGAGTCTGGCGCTGGCGGGCACCCCATTCCTCGCCGGGTTCTTCTCAAAAGACGCCATCATTGAAGCCCTCAACACTTCCTACCTTAACGCCTGAGCCCTCGTCCTAACTCTCATTGCCACCTCCTTCACTGCGGTTTATAGCTTCCGGGTTGTGTATTTTGTAACTATGGGGTCTCCACGGTTCCTCCCATTATCCCCCATTAATGAAGACAACCCACTTATGATTCAGCCTGTTAAACGGCTTGCCTGAGGAAGCATTATTGCAGGGCTTGTCATTACCTGCAACTTCCTGCCCATAAAAACACCAGTTATAACCATACCTACCACCCTAAAAGTGACAGCCCTAATAGTAGCTATTACTGGACTTCTTGTAGCTATGGAACTTGCAGCCAAAACTAACAACCCTTACAAAACTGCCTACAAAAACTCCCCTCATCACTTCTCAAATATACTAGGGTACTTCCCTTCGTTAATGCACCGACTCTCCCCAAAAGCCAGCCTAGTCCTCGGACGATCAACTGCCACTAAACTCGACCAAACCTGGCTTCAAATTGCAGGCCCAAAATCGATTACTATCACCCAAATGATGCTAGCACAGGCAGTAAGCAATATTTCACGAGGAACAATTAAGAAGTTCTTAACCATCTTCCTTCTAACTATAATCTTGGCAATTGCCCTAATTCTTATTTAAACCGCTCGAAGCGTCCCACGACTTAAGCCCCGAGTTAGCTCCAGCACTACAAGTAGGGTCAGCAAGAGCACCCAAGCGCAAATAACTAGTATTGTCCCCCCAAGAGAGTATATTATGGCTACACCCCCAACGTCCCCCCGTAACACGGAAAACTCTTTTAACTCATCAATAGCTGCTCAAGAACCCTCGTGTCATCCCCCTCAAAATAGCCCTCCTATCAGTATAACCCCTAACAGGTACACCAGTACATACCCCATTACCGAACGACTCCCCCAGGCCTCTGGGAAAGGCTCAGCAGCCAACGCTGCCGAGTAAGCAAACACCACAAGCATCCCCCCTAAATAGATCAAAAAGAGAACTAAAGACAAAAAGGGCCCCCCGCTGCCAATCAGTACCCCACATCCGACCCCAGCCGCCACTATCAACCCCAAGGCAGCAAAGTATGGCGTAGGATTAGACGCAACAGCAATCAATCCTATAATCAAGGCTATTAATAATAAAGACACGAAATAAGTCATGGTTCCCGCTCAGACTTTAACCGAGACTAGTGACTTGAAGAACCACCGTTGTAATTCAACTACAGGAACAATAATGGCAAGCCTACGAAAAACCCACCCACTGATTAAAATCGCTAATGATGCACTAGTTGACCTTCCAACACCATCAAATATCTCAGCACTATGAAACTTCGGATCTCTACTAGGATTATGCTTAATTACCCAAATCCTGACCGGATTATTCCTAGCTATGCATTACACCTCTGATATCTCAACCGCATTCTCATCTGTTACACACATTTGCCGGGACGTCAATTATGGCTGACTTATTCGGAACATACATGCCAACGGCGCATCATTTTTCTTCATCTGCATTTACATGCATATTGCTCGTGGCCTATACTACGGGTCCTACCTTTATAAAGAAACCTGAAACATTGGGGTCGTCCTGCTTCTTCTAGTAATGATGACAGCCTTTGTAGGTTACGTACTCCCATGAGGCCAAATGTCTTTCTGAGGTGCCACCGTTATTACGAATCTCCTATCAGCTGTACCTTATATGGGAGACACCCTTGTACAGTGAATTTGAGGGGGCTTTTCAGTAGATAACGCAACATTAACACGATTCTTTGCCTTCCACTTCCTATTCCCATTCGTTATCGCAGGCGCCACTGTTCTCCACCTACTGTTTTTACACGAGACAGGGTCAAACAACCCCGCCGGACTAAATTCTGACGCAGACAAAATCTCCTTCCACCCCTACTTCTCCTACAAAGATCTTCTTGGCTTTGTCCTAATGCTGTTAGCTCTCACATCCCTAACGTTGTTTTCCCCTACTCTTCTCGGAGATCCAGAAAACTTCACACCAGCAAATCCACTGGTCACTCCACCACACATCCAACCCGAGTGGTACTTCTTGTTCGCCTACGCTATTCTACGATCTATTCCAAATAAGCTAGGAGGAGTCCTAGCGCTATTGTTCAGCATTCTGGTACTATTAGTCGTCCCAATTCTACATACCTCAAAACAACGAGGACTGACCTTCCGACCAATCACCCAGTTCTTATTCTGAACCCTCGTAGCGGATATAATCATTCTGACGTGAATTGGGGGTATACCTGTAGAACACCCATATATCATTATCGGCCAGGTCGCCTCAGTTCTGTACTTTGCACTATTTCTCCTTCTTGCCCCACTTGCAGGGTGAGTAGAGAATAAAGCATTGAAATGAGCTTGCCCTAGTAGCTTAGTTTAAAGCATCGGTCTTGTAATCCGAAGATCGAGGGTTAAACCCCCTCCTAGCGCCCAGAAAAAGGAGATTTTAACTCCCACCCCTGGCTCCCAAAGCCAGGATTCTAAGTTAAACTATTTTCTGATGGACCAATATGGTTACATATTCATGTATGGTACCTCATGTCCCGTACAGACACATGCCCTGATGCCCACACAGTATACCTGTGGAATGTAAGTATAATACAGCTATGTATTATCACCATTCATTTATTTTAACCTAAAAGCAAGTACTAACAACTAAGACGTGCATAGACCAAATACGTGAGGTATATTAAGACTATATATGTATTATCACCATTCATTTATTTTAACCTAAAAGCAAGTACTAATGTCTAAGACGTACATAAGCATATTATTAAGCCACAGAAGTATTCTATTTTAACCTGGGTTATAGGTTATTCCCCTAAATATCGCACCCAACATTTCCTTGAATTACCTAACTAGGATTTACCGAGACAATCTTAATGCAGTAAGAGATCACCAACCTTGCCATATAAGGCATATTATCCATGATAGAATCAGGGACATATTATGGAGGGTGGTATATTATGAATTATTCCTTGCATCTGATTCCCATCTCACGGGCATGGCATGTTTAATCCACTTCTCTAGAGTGTTGTTGCATCTGATTCATGGTGTCATTACATACTCTTCACCAACCCCACATGCCGGGCATTCTTTTATATGCATAACGTTCTCTTTTTTTGGTTACCTTTCACTTACATCTCAGAGTGCAGGCTCAAGTAACATCTTAAGGTGGTACATTTTCTTGCATGGGTAAATTAGGTTAATGATTAAAAGACATAACTTAAGAATTACATTATACTCTATCAAGTGCATAACGTATCTGTCCTTCTTCAACTTACCCTGATATAGATGCCCCCCCTTTCGGTTTTCGCGCGACAAACCCCCTACCCCCTTACGCTCAGCGAATCCTGTTCTCCTTGTCAAACCCCGAAAGCAAGGAAGGTCCGAGAACGTCCAGACTAACAAGTTGAGATATCGGTTAGCCATCCGCATTATATATATATATATGTTACATAACCCTTAAAAGTTTCCCCAAAAAAAGGCCTAAAAAACTCTATTGAATCCATAATTAAATTTTTTCAATGCTAAAAAATCGAACATTTTATT